GTTAATGTAGCTTAAATTATAAAGCAAAGCACTGAAAATGCTTAGATGAGTTTTTTAAACTCCATAAACAACTTAAAGGTTTGGTCCCAGCCTTCCCATTAGTTGTTAGTAAATTTACACATGCAAGTATCCGCAATCCTGTGAGAATACCCTCTAAATCAATATGATTAAAAGGAGTTGATATCAAGCACACTAAAATAAGTAGCTTCTGACATCTTGCTTAGCCACACCCCCACGGGAAACAGCAGTGATAGAAATTAAGCAATAAACGAAAGTTTGACTAAGTTATACTAATATAGGGTTGGTAAATTTCGTGCCAGCCACCGCGGTCATACGATTAACCCGAACTAATAGGCAACGGCGTAAAGCGTGTTAAAGAATCAATACTCACAATAAAGATAAAAATTAACTAGGCCGTAGAAAGCAACAGTTAAAATTAGAATACACAACGAAAGTGTCTTTATTAATTCCTAAACACGATAGCTAAGACCCAAACTGGGATTAGATACCCCACTATGCTTAGCCCTAAACCCAGGTAATTTATAACAAAATTACCCGCCAGAGAACTACTAGCAATAGCTTAAAACTCAAAGGACTTGGCGGTGCTTTATATCCCTCTAGAGGAGCCTGTTCTATAATCGATAAACCCCGATATACCTTACCACCCCTTGCTAATTCAGCTTATATACCGCCATCTTCAGCAAACCCTAAAAAGGAGTAATAGTAAGCACAAGTATAATACATAAAAACGTTAGGTCAAGGTGTAGCTTATGAGGTGGGAAGAAATGGGCTACATTTTCTATATTAGAATAATAACGAAAGTATTTATGAAAACTAAATACTAAAGGAGGATTTAGTAGTAAGTTAAGAATAGAGTGCTTAACTGAATAAGGCCATGAAGCACGCACACACCGCCCGTCACCCTCCTCAAGTACATAAAATTAATTAATACCTAATTATCATCATAAAATATTAGAGGAGATAAGTCGTAACAAGGTAAGCATACTGGAAAGTGTGCTTGGACGAATCAAAGTGTAGCTTAAATAAAGCATCTGGTTTACACCCAGAAGATTTCATATCTCAATGACCACTTTGAACTAAAGCTAGCCCAAACTATTACTATTATTTGTTAAAATTCCTAAATATATTAAAATAAAACATTCACAAAATTAAAGTATAGGAGATAGAAATTTTAAAACTGGAGCCATAGAGATAGTACCGTAAGGGAACGACTGAAAGAATATATTAAAAGTAAAAAACAGCAAAGATTACCCCTTGTACCTTTTGCATAATGATTTAACTAGAAATATTTTAGCAAAGAGCCCTTAAGTTAAACACCCCGAAACCAGACGAGCTATCCATGAACAGCTATAATACTGAGCTAACTCATCTATGTAGCAAAATAGTGAGAAGATTTATGGATAGAGGTGACAAGCCTACCGAGCCTGGTGATAGCTGGTTGTCCAGACAAGAATTTTAGTTCTAATTTAAATTTACCTTACAACATCATAATTTATATGTAAATTTAAATATTAGTCTAAAAGGGTACAGCCTTTTAGATTTAGGATACAACCTAAATTAGAGAGTAAAATATTTTAATTCCCATAGTTGGCCTAAAAGCAGCCATCAATTAAGAAAGCGTTCAAGCTCGACAGTAAATTATAGTTAAATTTAATCCACTAATATTCAACTCCTAAATTTTTACTGGACTAATCTATATAATTATAGAAGTAATACTGTTAATATGAGTAACAAGATTTTAATCTCCAAGCGCAAACTTATGTCAGATCAAATAATAACTGATAGTTAACAGCCAAATAAATATAAATTCAAATTAACCATTTATTATAATACTGTTAACCCAACACAGGAGCGCACAATTTTAAAGGAAAGATTTAAAGAAGTAAAAGGAACTCGGCAAACACAAACCCCGCCTGTTTACCAAAAACATCACCTCTAGCATTACTAGTATTAGAGGCACTGCCTGCCCAGTGACAATTGTTAAACGGCCGCGGTATCCTGACCGTGCAAAGGTAGCATAATCATTTGTTCCTTAAATAGGGACTTGTATGAATGGCCACACGAGGGTTTAACTGTCTCTTACTTCTAATCAGTGAAATTGACCTTCCCGTGAAGAGGCGGGAATACACAAATAAGACGAGAAGACCCTATGGAGCTTTAATTTAATAACCCAAAAGAAATTTCATTTCATTAACTTAACAAAATTTTCAAACTGGGTTAGAAATTTAGGTTGGGGTGACCTCGGAAAATAAAAAAACTTCCGAGAAACACGTACTAAGTCTAACAAGACAAAGTAAATTATATAAATTGATCCAGTCTAACTGATCAACGGAATAAGTTACCCTAGGGATAACAGCGCAATCCTATTTCAGAGTTCATATCGACAATAGGGTTTACGACCTCGATGTTGGATCAGGACATCCTAATGGTGCAACAGCTATTAATGGTTCGTTTGTTCAACGATTAAAGTCCTACGTGATCTGAGTTCAGACCGGAGTAATCCAGGTCGGTTTCTATCTATTTAACATTTCTCCCAGTACGAAAGGACAAGAGAAATAGGGTCCACTTTAAATAAGCACCCTTAAGTTAATAAATGATTTAATCTTAATTTAATTAACTTATTAAAATATTACCTAAGACCAAGGTTTCGTTAGAGTGGCAGAGCCCGGTAATTGCGTAAAACTTAAACCTTTATCCCCAGAGGTTCAATTCCTCTCTCTAACAATATGTTTATAATTAATCTGCTAATAATAATTGTTCCAGTACTTCTAGCAGTAGCATTCCTAACTTTAATTGAACGAAAAGTTCTAGGATATATACAACTACGAAAAGGTCCCAATATCGTAGGACCATATGGTCTTCTCCAACCAATCGCAGATGCAGTAAAATTATTTATTAAAGAACCATTACGCCCTACAACCTCATCAGTAACTATATTTATTATAGCACCAATTCTAGCACTTACACTAGCCTTAACAATATGAATTCCCCTACCCATACCATATCCCCTAATCAATATAAACTTAGGCCTCCTATTTTTATTAGCAGTTTCAAGTCTCTCAGTTTATTCAATTCTATGATCAGGCTGAGCTTCAAATTCAAAATATGCACTAATCGGAGCCTTACGAGCAGTAGCCCAAACAATTTCATACGAAGTAACCCTAGCCATTATTCTTCTATCCGTTATCCTTATAAATGGTTCATTTACACTTAATACACTTATTATTACTCAACAATATTCCTGATTACTTATATCTACATGACCATTAGCTATAATGTGATTTATTTCCACACTAGCAGAAACTAACCGTGCTCCTTTTGACTTAACAGAAGGAGAATCTGAACTAGTGTCAGGATTTAACGTCGAATATGCAGCAGGACCATTTGCACTATTTTTTTTAGCAGAATATGCTAACATTATTATAATAAATATCCTTACCACCATCCTATTTCTAGGGGCCATACACATTATATATTTACCAGAACTATATTCTATCAACTTTACAATCAAAGCCCTATTCCTCACTATTTCATTCTTATGAGTACGAGCATCATACCCTCGATTCCGATATGATCAACTCATACACCTATTATGAAAAAATTTCCTCCCCTTAACATTAGCATTATGTATATGACATGTATCTTTACCAATTTTTACATCAAGTATCCCACCACAAACATAGAAATATGTCTGATAAAAGAGTTACTTTGATAGAGTAAATAATAGAGGTTTAAATCCTCTTATTTCTAGAATTACAGGAATTGAACCTGCTCTTGAGAGATCAAAACTCTCCGTGCTACCATATTACACCATATCCTACCCTTAGTAAGATAAGCTAACACAAGCTATTGGGCCCATACCCCGAAAATGTCGGTTAATACCTTCTCTTACTGATAAATCCAATAATCCTAAGTGTTATTTTACTAACCATCGTGACAGGAACCCTAATCGTAACAATAAGCTCTCATTGATTTATAATCTGAATTGGTTTTGAGATAAATATACTAGCATTTATCCCATTACTAATTAAGAATTACAACCCACGCTCAATGGAAGCATCAACAAAATATTTCATAACACAAGCAACAGCATCAATAATCCTTATATTAGCTATTATTATAAACCTAATTCATGAAGGTCAATGAACTATTTCCAATATTTCAAATCCAACAGCATCAATCCTAATAACCATAGCATTAGTAATAAAATTAGGATTATCCCCTTTCCACTTCTGAGTTCCAGAAGTAACACAAGGAGTATCACTAACATCAGGCATAATCCTCCTTACATGACAAAAAATCGCACCACTATCAGTTTTTTACCAAATCTATCCATCAATTAATCTAAATCTTATTTTATCAATATCATTATTATCAATTCTAATCGGAGGATGAGGAGGACTTAATCAAACACAATTACGAAAAATTATAGCTTATTCTTCTATCGCCCATATAGGCTGAATAACCGCTATTATAACCTATGAACCTACAATTATATTACTCAACTTATTCATCTATATTACAATAACCATTTCTACATTCATACTTTTCATTTTTACATCAACAACGACTACACTATCATTATCCCACGCATGAAATAAAATGCCCTTAATTACATTTCTTATTATAATAGTTATATTATCATTAGGAGGCCTACCTCCACTAACAGGCTTTTTACCAAAATGAATGATTATTCAAGAACTAGCAAAAAACAACAGCATCATTCTCCCAACTACTATAGCCATTCTATCATTACTCAACCTATTCTTTTACATGCGATTAACTTACTCAACTACACTTACCATATTTCCAACAACAAATAATATAAAAATAAAATGACAATACGATAATACAAAAAAAATTCCACTCATAGCACCAATAATTACAATTTCAACATTAACAATCCCCCTACTCCCCCTCATAATCAACTTAACTTAGAAGTTTAGGTTACAAAAGACCAAGAGCCTTCAAAGCTCTAAGCAAGTATAAATTACTTAACTTCTGTAATAAGGATTGCAAGACTTTATCCTACATCAGCTGAATGCAAATCAACTACTTTATTTAAGCTAAATCCTTTTCTAGATTGGTGGGCTACAACCCCACGAAATTTTAGTTAACAGCTAAATACCCTAGTCAACTGGCTTCAATCTACTTCTCCCGCCTTCTGGAAAAAATCTAAAGAAGAAGGCGGGAGAAGCCCCGGCAGAATTGAAGCTGCTTCTTTGAATTTGCAATTCAATATGGTATACACCACAGGGCTATTCTGGTAAAAAGAGGTATTACCCCTGTCTTTAGATTTACAGTCTAATGCTTATTCTCAGCCATTTTACCTATGTTCGTAACCCGTTGACTTTTCTCTACTAACCACAAAGACATCGGAACACTCTATATAGTGTTTGGAGCTTGGGCAGGTATAGTAGGAACAGCACTAAGTATCTTAATTCGCGCTGAGTTAGGACAACCAGGAGCCCTACTTGGTGATGACCAAATTTATAATGTAATTGTCACTGCTCATGCTTTCGTCATGATTTTCTTTATAGTTATACCAATTATGCTTGGAGGATTTGGAAACTGATTAATCCCCTTAATGATTGGTGCCCCTGACATAGCATTTCCGCGAATAAACAATATAAGCTTTTGACTCCTTCCACCCTCATTCTTATTACTATTAGCTTCATCAACCGTTGAAGCTGGGGCAGGAACAGGCTGAACTGTTTATCCTCCACTTGCAGGTAACTTAGCCCATGCAGGTGCCTCCGTTGATTTAGCTATTTTTTCTCTTCACCTAGCAGGGGTTTCCTCAATTTTAGGCTCAATCAATTTTATTACAACTGTAATTAATATGAAACCCCCAGCCATATCTCAATACCAAACACCCTTATTCGTTTGATCAGTTATAATTACTGCTGTCCTTTTACTTCTATCACTTCCTGTATTAGCTGCTGGTATTACAATATTATTGACAGATCGAAATCTAAACACTACTTTCTTCGACCCAGCCGGAGGAGGAGACCCAATTCTTTATCAACATTTATTCTGATTCTTTGGTCACCCCGAAGTATACATTCTTATTCTTCCAGGCTTTGGTATGATTTCACATGTCGTAACCTACTATTCAGGTAAAAAAGAACCATTTGGTTATATAGGAATAGTATGAGCCATGATATCTATTGGATTCCTAGGCTTTATCGTATGAGCCCACCACATATTTACCGTAGGACTCGACGTAGATACCCGAGCATACTTCACATCAGCCACTATAATTATCGCAATTCCTACAGGAGTTAAAGTTTTCAGCTGATTAGCCACACTCCATGGCGGAAATATTAAATGATCCCCAGCAATACTGTGAGCCTTAGGTTTCATTTTCCTATTTACAGTCGGAGGACTAACTGGAATCGTTTTAGCTAATTCATCACTAGACATTGTCCTCCACGATACTTATTATGTAGTAGCCCATTTTCACTATGTACTATCTATGGGAGCAGTATTTGCTATTATTGCTGGATTTGTACACTGATTTCCATTATTTACAGGTTATACACTAAGCTCCACATGAGCAAAAATTCATTTTGCTATTATATTTGTTGGAGTAAACATAACTTTCTTCCCCCAACATTTCCTAGGGCTCGCAGGAATGCCTCGACGTTATTCCGATTATCCTGATGCCTACACAGCATGAAATACAGTATCATCAATAGGATCATTCATCTCATTAACCGCCGTAATCCTAATAGTATTTATAGTCTGAGAAGCATTTGCTTCAAAACGAGAAGTTTCTACAGTTGAATTAACAACTACTAATATTGAATGACTATACGGGTGTCCTCCACCATTCCACACATTCGAAGAACCCGTTTACATTAATGCTAAATAAGATAATTAAGAAAGGAAGGAATCGAACCCCCTAAAATTGGTTTCAAGCCAACACCATAACCTCTATGACTTTCTCAATAATGAGATATTAGTAAAATATTACATAACTTTGTCAAAGTTAAATTACAAGTGAAAACCTCGTATATCTCTATGCCATACCCATTCCAATTAGGCCTACAAGATGCAACCTCACCTATCATAGAAGAATTAACAAATTTTCATGACCATGCCCTCATAATCGTATTTTTAATTAGCACTCTAGTTTTATACCTTATCTCATCAATATTAACAACAAAACTAACTCACACTAGCACAATAGACGCTCAAGCAGTAGAAACAATCTGAACAATTTTACCAGCTATTATTCTTGTTTTAATTGCATTACCATCATTGCGAATCTTATATATAATAGACGAAATTAATAATCCTACTCTTACAGTTAAGACAGTAGGTCATCAATGATATTGAAGCTACGAATATACTGATTATGACGAATTAAATTTTGACTCCTATATAATCCCAACTTCCGAACTAAAACCAGGTGATTTACGTCTACTAGAAGTAGATAACCGAGCCGTATTACCTATGGAAATAACAATCCGAATACTCGTAACATCAGAAGACGTCCTTCACTCATGAGCAGTCCCTTCCCTAGGATTAAAAACAGATGCCATCCCTGGACGATTAAATCAAACAACTTTACTAGCTACCCGACCTGGATTATACTACGGACAATGTTCTGAAATCTGTGGCTCTAATCATAGCTTTATACCTATCGTACTTGAACTAGTACCACTAAAAGTATTCGAAAAATGGTCTTCCTCAATATTATAATCTCATCAAGAAGCTAATAAAAGCGTTAACCTTTTAAGTTAAAGACTGGAAGTTCTAAACCTTCCCTTGATGGTATGCCACAACTCGATACTTCCACATGATTTATTACCATTATCTCAATACTAATAACATTATTTATTGTATTTCAACTTAAACTATCCAAATTTATTTATCCCCAAAATCCAGAACCCAAGACACTAGAAACACTTAAATATAATAATCCTTGAGAACTAAAATGAACGAAAATCTATTCGCCTCTTTCGCTACCCCTACAATAATAGGTCTTCCTATTGTAATTTTAATTATTATATTCCCCAGCATTATATTTCCAACACCTAATCGCCTTATTAATAACCGATTAGTAACCTTTCAACAATGACTAATTCAACTAATTTCCAAACAAATAATAGCAATTCATAATCAGAAAGGACAAACATGAACACTAATACTCATTTCTCTCATCTTATTTATTGGTTCAACCAACCTTCTAGGTCTACTCCCCCACTCATTTACACCTACAACACAACTATCAATAAATCTAGGAATAGCTATTCCACTATGAGCCGGAGCAGTAGTAACAGGATTCCGATATAAAACTAAAGCCTCACTAGCCCATTTCCTACCTCAAGGTACCCCACTTCCTCTTATTCCAATACTAATTATTATCGAAACTATCAGTCTATTCATTCAACCAATAGCACTAGCAGTACGACTCACAGCCAACATCACAGCAGGTCACTTATTAATTCATCTTATTGGAGGCGCTACTCTAGTATTAATAAGTATTAGTCCCTTAACAGCCTTCATCACATTTATCATTTTAGTAATACTTACAATTCTTGAATTCGCTGTAGCATTAATTCAAGCTTACGTATTTACTCTCCTAGTAAGCTTATACTTGCATGATAACACCTAATGACCCACCAAACTCATGCATACCATATAGTCAATCCAAGTCCATGACCATTAACAGGAGCTTTATCTGCTCTTCTATTGACATCTGGCTTGATTATATGATTCCACTTTAACTCTTCAGTTCTCCTAACATTAGGTCTGATAACAAATACCTTAACTATATATCAATGATGACGAGATGTAATTCGAGAAGGAACATTTCAAGGTCACCATACATCTGTTGTACAAAAAGGACTTCGATATGGAATAATCCTCTTTATTATTTCAGAAGTTTTTTTCTTCGCAGGATTCTTCTGAGCATTCTACCATTCAAGCCTAGCCCCTACTCATGAACTAGGAGGTTATTGACCCCCAGCAGGAATTAATCCCTTAAATCCTCTTGAAGTGCCTTTACTCAATACATCCGTCCTCCTAGCATCTGGAGTATCAATTACATGAGCTCACCATAGCCTAATAGAAGGGAATCGTAAACACATAATTCAAGCCCTCTTTATTACCATCACCCTTGGAATCTATTTCACCATTCTCCAAGCAACCGAATATTATGAAGCTCCCTTTACAATCTCAGATGGCATTTATGGATCAACATTCTTTATAGCTACAGGCTTTCATGGTTTTCATGTCATTGTAGGATCCACTTTTTTACTAGTTTGTTTCCTACGACAATTAAAATATCATTTTACATCTAAACACCATTTTGGTTTCGAAGCCGCCGCCTGATACTGACACTTCGTAGACGTAGTATGATTATTCCTCTACGTATCAATTTATTGATGAGGTTCATATTCTTTTAGTATTTATTAGTACTGCTGACTTCCAATCAGCCAGACCCAGTAATAAGCCTGGGAAAGAATAATTAATATAATATTAGCATTAATTACTAACCTAACTTTAGCCTCAATTTTAGTTTTTGTAGCATTCTGACTTCCACAACTGAATATTTATGCAGAAAAAACAAGTCCCTATGAATGTGGATTTGACCCAATAGGTTCTGCCCGTCTACCTTTCTCAATAAAATTTTTCTTAGTAGCAATTACTTTCCTACTATTTGACCTAGAAATCGCATTACTTCTACCATTACCCTGAGCATCTCAAACAAATCAACTCAACATTATACTCACTATAGCTCTAGCACTCATCACATTACTAGCACTAAGCCTAGCTTATGAATGACTACAAAAAGGCTTAGAATGAACTGAATAATAGTAATTAGTTTAAAATAAAACAAATGATTTCGACTCATTAGATTGTGATACATTTCACAATTACTATATGTCTCTAGTCCATATTAATATTGGCCTAGCATTTACAGTAGCACTTCTAGGACTACTAATATACCGATCACACCTAATATCTTCCCTCCTATGCCTTGAAGGTATAATATTAACCCTATTTATTATAGGAAGTATTATAATTCTCAACACTCATTTTACACTATCCAGCATACTCCCTATTATTCTACTAGTCTTCGCTGCATGTGAAGCAGCAATTGGACTATCACTACTTGTAATAGTATCCAACACTTACGGGGTAGATTATGTCCAAAACCTTAATCTCCTTCAATGCTAAAAATTATTATACCTACTATCATACTAATTCCTCTCACCTGACTTTCCAATAAAAAATTTCTATGAATTAATATTACTTCATATAGCATACTTATCAGTCTAATAACTTTATCCCTATTTTCTCAATATGATAATAGCCAAACCTATTTCTCATCAACTTTCTTTTCAGATCCATTATCAACCCCCCTCCTAGCTTTAACAACATGACTTTTACCACTCATACTCATAGCTAGCCAAAATCATTTACTCAAAGAAACTAATATACGAAAAAAGCTATACATTTCTACATTGATTATATTACAAATTTTTCTTATCATAACCTTTTCAGCCACTGAATTAATTATATTCTACATCTTATTTGAAGCTACCCTAGTCCCCACCTTAATTATCATTACCCGTTGAGGAAATCAAACTGAACGTCTAAATGCAGGCTTATATTTCTTATTCTACACGCTAGTAGGCTCTCTACCCCTGTTAGTTGCACTAATTTATATTCAAAATTTAACAGGGACATTAAACTTTACAATAACCCAATTATGAGCTCAAAATATTCAAAACTCATGGTCTAATGATTTTCTATGGCTTGCATGCATAATAGCATTTATAGTAAAGATACCTCTTTATGGCTTACATCTCTGACTTCCCAAAGCACATGTAGAAGCACCCATTGCAGGATCAATAGTACTAGCAGCAATTTTACTAAAATTAGGAGGTTACGGAATAATACGAATCTCCACCCTACTTAATCCTATTACAGAATCAATAGCCTACCCATTCCTTCTCCTTTCACTATGAGGCATAATCATAACGAGCTCAATCTGCTTACGACAAACAGACCTAAAGTCATTAATTGCATACTCCTCAGTTAGCCATATAGCCCTTGTAATCGTTGCAATTCTTATTCAAACACCTTGAAGTTATATAGGAGCTACAGCCCTAATAATTGCCCACGGACTTACCTCCTCCATACTTTTCTGCTTAGCCAATACCAATTATGAACGAATCCACAGCCGAACTATAATCCTGGCCCGGGGAATACAAACAATTTTACCTTTAATAGCTACCTGATGATTACTAGCAAGTTTAACTAACCTTGCTTTACCACCAACAATTAACTTAATTGGAGAATTATTCATTATATTAGCATCTTTCTCATGATCTAATATTACTATTATCTTAACAGGGATTAATGTAGTAATTACAGCTCTATATTCTCTCTATATACTTATTTTAACTCAACGAGGAAAATATTCTTATCACATTAATACAATTAAACCAACTTTTACACGAGAAAATACCCTAATAACACTACATTTATTTCCACTTTTACTACTATCTCTAAATCCAAAACTAATTTTGGGTACATTATACTGTAAATATAGTTTAACAAAAATATTAGATTGTGAATCTAACGACAGAAGCTAGTATCTTCTTATTTACCGAGAAAGAACGCAAGAACTGCTAACTCATGCCACCATGCATAAAAACATGGCTTTCTTATACTTTTAAAGGATAGAAGTTATCCGTTGGTCTTAGGAACCAAAAAATTGGTGCAACTCCAAATAAAAGTAATAAACCTTTATACTTCTACTCTAATTATCTCACTAACCATGCTTATATTACCCGTAATAATATCTCTATTTCCCATCTACAAAACTAAGCAATATCCGTACTATGTTAAATCAATTATCTCATACGCTTTCGCTACCAGCTTAATTCCCACCCTAATTTTTATTAATTCAGGCCACGAAGCCATTATTTCAAATTGACATTGAATAACAATTGAAACAACAAAATTATCCATAAGCTTCAAACTAGATTATTTTTCCATACTTTTTGTTCCAGTAGCACTTTTCGTGACATGATCTATCATAGAATTTTCTATATGATATATACACTCTGATCCATACATCAACCGTTTCTTTAAATATCTTCTTATTTTCCTCATCACAATAATGATTCTAGTAACAGCCAATAATTTATTTCAACTATTCATTGGCTGAGAAGGAGTTGGTATTATGTCTTTTCTTCTTATTGGATGATGATACGGACGAACCGACGCTAATACAGCTGCTCTACAAGCCATTTTATATAACCGCATTGGTGATATTGGATTCATTGTAGCAATAGCATGATTCCTACACAATTCCAACTCCTGAGAACTACAACAAATCTTTATACTAGATCTTAATCATAACACAATTCCCCTTATAGGACTTCTCCTAGCAGCTACAGGGAAATCAGCTCAATTTGGACTTCACCCCTGACTTCCCTCAGCCATAGAAGGTCCAACACCTGTATCAGCTTTACTTCACTCCAGCACAATAGTAGTAGCAGGGATTTTCCTCTTAATTCGATTCTATCCCCTAGTAGAAAATAATAAAACCATTCAAACTTTTATTTTATGTCTTGGAGCAATTACAACATTATTTACAGCTATCTGTGCTCTAACCCAAAATGATATTAAAAAAATCATTGCTTTCTCAACTTCCAGCCAATTAGGACTGATAATAGTAACCATTGGAATTAACCAACCATATTTAGCATTTCTCCACATTTGTACTCACGCATTTTTCAAAGCTATACTATTTATATGTTCCGGATCAATTATTCATAACCTCAACGACGAGCAGGATATCCGAAAAATAGGAGGATTATTCTACGCACTACCATTTACCACAACCTCATTAACAGTAGGTAGCCTAGCACTAACAGGTACTCCATTCCTTACAGGATTTTACTCTAAGGACTTAATCATCGAAGCTACCAACACGTCGTATACCAACGCCTGAGCCCTAATAATCACTCTAATTGCAACCTCCCTAACAGCTGTCTACAGTACACGAATTATCTATTATTCATTACTTGGACAACCACGATGCTCTACACTAATTTTAATTAATGAAAATAACCCTCTCCTAATCAATTCTATTAAACGCCTCTTAATCGGAAGTATTTTTGCAGGCTTTATTATCTCAATAAATATTACCCCTATGACGGTCCCACAAATAACAATACCAGGCTATATCAAACTTACAGCCCTTACAGTTACCCTAACAGGATTTATATTAGCATTAGAATTAAATCTAGCTACACAAAACCTTAAAATAACATATCCTAATAAAATTCAAAAGTTCTCAAACCTACTAGGCTATTTTCCAACTATTATTCACCGCCTACTTCCCTCTAACAGCCTGTTAATAAGCCAAAAGTTGTCCTCCATATTATTAGATTATACCTGAATAGAGACTATTTTACCCAAATCAATCTCCAAATTTCAAGCCTCATCCTCTATTATAGTATCAAACCAAAAGGGTCTTATTAAACTATACTTCCTATCTTTCCTAATCACTTTAATTATCAGCTTATTATTATTTAATTTCCACGTGTAATTTCTATTACAACAATAATACAAGTCACCAATGACCATCCAGATACAATAACAAGTCAATATCCATAACTGTAAAGAGCAGCAACCCCTATAGCCTCTTCACTAAAAAATCCTGACTCTCCTGTATCATAAATCACTCATTCCCCTTCACCATCAAAACTTAACACAACCTCAAGTTTAATATCTTCATCCTCCAACAGTAAATAACCTATTAATCCAATTTCACCTAATAATCCTAACAAAAATGTAAAAAATACAACTTTATTAGATACTCAAACCTCAGGATATTCCTCCATAGCCATAGCCGTAGTATATCCAAACACCACTAATATACCACCTAAATAAATTAAAAACACCATTAACCCTAAAAATGAACCCCCATAATTTAATACAATACCACAACCTACACCACCACTTACAATTAACCCCACACCACCATAAATTGGAGAAGGTTTTGAAGAAAAACCTACAAAACTTACTACAAAAATAGTACTTAAAATAGTCACAATGTATGTTATCATAATTTCCACATGGGGTCAAACCACGACCTATGACATGAAAAATCATCGTTGTTATTCAACTATGGAAACTATTATGACCAATATTCGAAAAACCCACCCACTCATGAAAATCATTAATAATTCATTCATTGACTTACCAGCACCATCTAATATTTCATCATGATGAAACTTCGGGTCCCTACTAGGAATTTGCTTAATTATCCAAATTCTCACAGGACTATTTCTAGCCATACACTATACATCAGACACATTAACTGCTTTCTCATCCGTAACACACATTTGTCGAGACGTAAATTATGGATGATTAATTCGTTATCTACATGCAAATGGAGCATCAATATTTTTCATCTGCTTATTTCTACATGTAGGACGAGGCTTATATTACGGATCATATTTATTTCTAGAAACATGAAATATCGGAGTCCTACTCTTATTTGCAGTAATAGCCACCGCCTTTATAGGATATGTTCTTCCATGAGGACAAATATCCTTCTGAGGAGCAACCGTCATTACAAATTTACTATCTGCCATCCCATACATTGGATCTGATTTAGTACAATGAATTTGAGGCGGCTTTTCAGTAGATAAAGCAACTCTAACCCGATTCTTCGCTTTCCACTTCATTCTACCATTCATCGTCGCAGCCCTAGCAGGAGTTCACCTCTTATTTCTTCACGAAACTGGATCAAACAATCCATCAGGACTGTCATCTGACGCAGACAAAATCCCATTTCACCCCTATTACACTATCAAAGACATTCTAGGAGTCCTTATATTGATCTTAATTCTTATAATACTAGTCCTGTTTTCCCCAGACCTATTAGGAGACCCAGATAACTACACTCCAGCCAACCCATTAAATACACCCCCCCATATTAAACCAGAATGATATTTCCTATTTGCATATGCTATTCTACGCTCAATCCCAAACAAACTAGGAGGAGTACTAGCCCTAGTCCTCTCAATCCTAGTTCTAGCCTTTATTCCCCTACTTCACACTTCTAAACAACGAAGCATAATATTTCGGCCCCTCAGCCAATGTTTATTCTGAGTCTTAGTAGCTGACCTGATTACCCTTACATGAATTGGAGGTCAACCCGTCGAACACCCATTTATCATTATTGGCCAATTAGCATCAATCCTATACTTTACATTAATCCTCGTCCTTATGCCCCTAGTTAGCCTCTTTGAAAATAATCTCATAAAATGATAAGTCTTTGTAGTATAAATATTATTTTGGTCTTGTAAACCAAAGATGGAGATCAATATTCTCCCCAAGACATCAAGGAAGAAGCATTCGCCCCACCATCAACACCCAAAGCTGATATTCTAACCTTAAACTATTCCTTGTAAACAAACTCCTTCAAAATAGACTCCAAAATTCAACATAAATCCATTACTAACATTTTTAAATTCTTTACTTCTATGGACTAAAAAAATTAAATCCATTTTTAAACTATTCCCGCAAAATTTTTGCGAGTGCATAAATATATCTCAATATACATTAAACCATATCCCCATGCATATAAGCACGTATATAAATTGATTAATCATACATCACATTGAGTACATTTATGTATTACTGTACATTAAATTATATTCCTCATGCATATAAGCATGTATATTAAATAATTAATTTTACATCACATTAAGTACATTTATGTATTATTGTACATTAAATTATATTCCCCATGCATATAAGCATGTATATTATATGATTAATTTTACATCACATTAAGTACATTTATGTATTATTGTACATTAAATTATATTCCTCATGCATATAAGCATGTATATTAAATGATTAATCATACATAGTATTAAGTACATTAATGTATTATCGTACATTAACTTATATTCCTCATTCATATAAGCATGTATATATATTGATTAATTATACATTATACATTATATTATTGATCGGACATAGTACATCCTATTTTATCTAATTCACGAGTACACGCATATCATCTCCAATGGGTTATCTCTTAATCTACCATCTCACGTGAAATCATCAACCCTTGCGAGCAGTATACCTCTTCTCGCTCCGGGCCCATGAACCTTGGGGGTTTCTATTTCTCACACTTTAACTGGCATCTGGTTCTTTCTTCAGGACCATCTCACCTAAAATCGCTCATTCTTTCCTCTTAAATAAGACATCTCGATGGATTAATGACTAATCAGCCCATGCTCACACATAACTGTGGTTTCAGACATTTGGTATTTTATTTTTTTGGGGGGGGAGAGCTTGCTATGACTCAGCTAACATTTAATTTCGCCAAATCAGTTGTAGCTGGACTTATTCTCTATGGGGGCCGAAGTAGATATGATAAGCGGGCTCTTTCTTCTTGCAAGGTGTAATTGAACTTAATGCTGGAAGGACATAACTGTAATTCGTTCTTGATGAGTTCAGGTATTGTTAAGTCAATGGTTACAGGACATACTATTCAATATTCCCCGGGGTGCGTTTACACGTTCACGTACGTGTACACGTACACGTACACGTACACGTACACGTACACGTACACGTACACGTACACGTACACGTACACGTACACGTACACGTACACGTACACGTACACGTACACGTACACGTACACGTACACGTACACGTACACGTACACGTACACGTACACGTATACGTACACGTACACGTACACGTACACGTATACGTACACGTACACGTACACATACTCATACGTACACATACGTACACGTTTATCTACGCGCGCCTACACACATTATAAACCAAAAACTATTAAGGCAAACCCCCTTACCCCCGTTAAGTATTACCGCTAGAACTTTTTACTCTTGCCAAACCCCTAAAACAAGAAAGACACTAGCTAGTAAAATAACTTAACTTTTAATAATTATAATAATTATACACATATAACCTAAACCAATTTTATATAATCCATTTACAAATTATATAAACAACTTTATCCTAATAGTAATTTGTACATAATGTATCTATAGAGTTAAATATAAATTATTT